TTATCGAGGTAATCATATTAGTTTCGGTAAATATGCTCTTCAAGCGCTTGAACCCGCTTGGATCACATCTAGACAAATAGAAGCGGGGCGCCGGGCAATGACACGAAATGCGCGTCGTGGTGGAAAAATATGGGTACGTATATTTCCCGACAAACCAGTTACAGTAAGACCCACAGAAACACGTATGGGCTCAGGTAAAGGCTCTCCTGAATATTGGGTAGCTGTTGTTAAACCAGGACGAATACTTTATGAAATGGGTGGAGTCGCAGAAAATATAGCCAGAAAAGCAATTTCAATAGCAGCATCCAAAATGCCTATCAAAACTCAATTTATTATTTTGGGATAAGAATGTAGAATCAAAGAAAATAAATCCTGGGAATGAAAAATGCAAGGTTTCTTTTTTTCTTTTCTTTTTTGACAAAAAATATTTCTTTTTTTTTCTTCGCCCTTTGCATTGAAAGAACAAATAAAAAAATGATTCAACCCCAGACACATTTGAATGTAGCAGATAACAGTGGGGCTCGAGAATTGATGTGTATTCGAATCATAGGAGCTAGTAATCGCCGATATGCTTATATCGGTGACGTTATTGTTGCTGTGATTAAAGAAGCAGTACCAAATATGCCCCTAGAACGATCAGAAGTGGTCAGAGCTGTAATTGTACGTACCTGCAAAGAACTTAAACGCGACAACGGTATGCTAATACGATATGATGACAATGCCGCAGTTGTCATTGATCAAGAAGGAAATCCTAAAGGAACTCGCATTTTTGGTGCGATCGCACGGGAATTGAGGCATTTAAATTTTACTAAAATAGTTTCATTAGCGCCCGAGGTATTATAATAATCTTAAAATTTAAGATGAGACTACGATATAGTTATAGTAGGGTATTGGAAAGAAATAGATTCAAATTTATTTAGTAGATTGTGTTTCACGCATATACCTTTAATTTAATAATAGAATTTTTTTTTATGAAAAAAAATAAGTCAAAAAAAACATGTTGATTATATACAAATTTGGGGGCAACAAGAATTTTAGTCCATCATGAGTAGGGACACTATTGCTGACATATTAACCTCTATACGCAATGCGGATATGGATAGAAAAAGAGTCGTTCGAATAGCATCTACTAATATCACCGAAAACATTGTAAAAATACTTTTACGAGAAGGTTTTATCGAAAATGTGAGGAAACATCGAGAAAGCGACAAATCCTTTTTGGTTTTAACTTTGCGCCATACAAGAAATAGAAAAGGGCCCTATAGAAATCTTTTAAATTTAAAACGGATCAGTCGACCTGGTCTACGAATCTATTCTAACTATCAAAGAATTCCTAGAATTTTAGGCGGAATGGGAGTTGTAATTCTTTCTACTTCTCAAGGTATAATAACAGATCGAGAGGCTCGACTAAAAGGAATAGGCGGAGAAATTTTGTGTTATATATGGTAATCCTTCTTATATCTGCCAGAGGGCGTATCATTTAGGAACGCCCCAACAAATATTCGAGGGATTCGGTGGTTTTTCAACTTTAACATGAGTTTCCGTGGGAATACGATCCGAAATTCAAAATTTCAAGAAACTCATTTTCTTCCAAGAAGTCGATTTTAAATTAAGTTAAAGGAATTAAAAATATGAAAATAAGAGCTTCTGTTCGTAAAATTTGTGAAAAATGTCGACTAATTCGTAGACGGGGGCGAATTATAGTAATTTGTTCCAACCCGAGACATAAACAAAGACAAGGATAGTGTAAAAAAAACTCTCTAAAAGACCCGATGTACAAATAACAAAGATCTGTTTTGACAAGAAATGGATATATCCATATATCTATATGACTCATATTTATGAGATGATAAAATATGGCAAAAACTATACCAAAAGTGGGTTCGCGTAGGAATGGACGTATTGGTTCACGTAAGAATACACGTAGAATACCAAAAGGAGTTATTCATGTTCAAGCAAGTTTCAATAATACCATTGTGACTGTTACAGATGTAAGAGGCCGGGTGGTTTCTTGGTCTTCGGCTGGTACTTGTGGATTTAGAGGTACAAGAAGAGGGACACCTTTTGCTGCCCAAACGGCAGCTGGAAATGCTATTCGTACAGTAGTCGATCAAGGTATGCAACGAGCAGAAGTCATGATAAAAGGTCCCGGTCTCGGAAGAGATGCAGCATTACGGGCTATTCGTCGAAGTGGTATACTATTAACTTTCGTACGGGATGTAACTCCTATGCCACATAATGGCTGTAGACCTCCTAAAAAACGACGTGTATAAAAAAAATATTAAAGAAATTTCAAGAGAAATAAACGATTCGATCAAATAATATTATATTACTATGGTTCGAGAGAAAGTAACAGTATCTACTCGGACACTACAGTGGAAGTGTGTTGAATCAAGGACAGACAGTAAGCGTCTTTATTATGGACGCTTTCTTTTGTCTCCACTTATGAAAGGTCAAGCCGACACCATAGGCATTGCGATGCGAAGAGCTTTACTTGGAG